ATCGTATCTTGGGTTATGGAATCAAAGAAAGAGAGATATTTTAAGAGAAAGGGAATATCAATTTATTCCTATAAAATATCTAGCAAAAAGAGGATTAAATCGGAAATATCGACAGATTCCTGTATAGTCCAAAGAAATATGAAAATGGAATAAAAAAAAAATCCAATGTTCTAATTTAATCTCTATCAAATTTAAATATCAGAATAGTGGATCTAGTCACGATTCAATGGGTTAGATCCACTTACTTTTTTTTTCTAATCTTTAGAATGGATTGATTTGATTGGAATAATGGAAAATAGGAATATTTTTCAATTCAAGGAAATGACTTATCATGATTCATTAGAATAATGAGAAATCCTTAGAAAAGATTTAAATCATTAAAATATAATTTCTAATATCGAAAAAAAAAAAAAAGAATATAGATTCTATATACTATAGACTCTATAATATAGAATAAAAAAAAGAATAATAAAAAAATGTTTCACTATAGAATTCTATCTATTAGACTATAATTCATTATAATGATAACTTAGAATAATGAAAGATAACTAAAAAGTAAATAATTATATATAATATATAATTCCATTTTTTCATTTAATGAAATGGTTTATTATCTTTTTTATTACAAATAGAAGCAAAACAAAGAATATGTTTATTTTCCGTTCAATCAAATAGGAATACTACAGTTGGAATTTGATGATAAAATCGAAAGTAAAGCCCCTTATCGGATTTGAACCGATGACTTACGCCTTACCATGGCGTTACTCTACCACTGAGTTAAAAGGGCCCATTTAACTCAATTTATCAATAAACCACTAGCTACTATGAGTTTAATGTATAGAATTATTATAGAATATATTCTAATTTTATATTAGAATAATATATGTACATAAATATTTTTTATCCACATAGTGGCTCATTTTGGAACGATCAATTTGATTTACCTAGTAAGTAGTATGGGAATGGGCTAGTGAGTCTAGGTAAAATGGTTTATTGATATTGTATTTGATCAATGCAATGAATTGTTTCAAAAGACCAATCCTAATTGAATATTGAGCCATAGCATAATGAAATTCATTTGATTGATACATGTACACACCAACCAATTCAACATAGATCAAAGATATTTCATTGATAAAGCAACTTGTCGATAAAAACAATTTTGCAAGCATTTATGGATACCTATCCCTCTTCTCATATTGCAAAATTGATCTTTTTTGAATTTCCTGAATTTCTTGTCTTAGTATGAGATAGAACTACCTATAACCTTATAATAATGATTCAATGACTGATTGAAAGTATGAGAAATGGAGTTTAATCAACTTTTATGACATATAGCAGAGCAATCACTTATTAGTTTTAGAATATTTAGAATTTTGAATGTTTTTTTTTTTTAAGAATTTACTTCTAATTACTATTTTCATTTTTTATTATCCAATTTTATATAAATTCATAGTAATATATATAATTGATATATAATTAATATCACTCTATTAAAAAATATTATAATATTTATATATCACTCTAATTATTTTAACTATAAAGATATAAAATAACTATAATTAATGAATCTATAGATTCATTAATTAGAATATTAATTTTCTAATTATAATAATAATATTTATTTTATAATAAATAATAAAAATTGAGTAATATAGATTATATATAATCTATATCAAATTCTATATATAAATTAACTAATATAACTAATAAATAACAATTGAAATTTGAAATAAAAGATCAAATAATTTTGATAAAAATCCAATTTTTTATAGAATTCAAAAATGGTAATTAGAATGAACCATTCATAAAATAAATAAAAATGACAAATTATAAAATTCTATGGAATCATGAAAGACATAAAAATCCTTTGAATTGATTCACATTATTCCATTTTATTTATATTGACAATTTCAAAAAACTATTCATACTATGATCATAGTATGATGGCAGTTGGGCAAGTATGCCCCCATCGTCTAGTGGTTCAGGACATCTCTCTTTCAAGGAGGCAGCGGGGATTCGACTTCCCCTGGGGGTAGGGTACTACGAAAGAAAGTTGATCAGGAATTATCAAAAAAAGAAGCCTAGAATGGATTCTTCTTGGGTCGATGCCCGAGCGGTTAATGGGGACGGACTGTAAATTCGTTGGCAATATGTCTACGCTGGTTCAAATCCAGCTCGGCCCACTAATTCGCCGATCCACCATGAAAGGTTATAACCCTTTTTTTTCTTCTTCATAAATTTTGGATACGGAAGAATAAAAAAAAAAGTCCGATTTCTGTTTTTTTTTTTTTCAAAAAATTATTATCTTAATAATGATCTCGATTCAGATTAGGATCTGTAAGTATCAAGTTTAAGAAAAGAATAACGAAAAAAAAAAGATTTTTTTTTTTCGTTATTCTTTGAAAGATTGATTTGATTAGCAATCAATTTTGCAATAAATAAAAATGACTAATAATCTATGCTCCTCTCATTAAAGTAAAGTGCATGTCTGTGTGTATATCAATACATTACTCGCGCCTCTGTTACAATATGTAGATTTTCATCTACATAGAATCTAAAATCTACATAGATCCACATAGAAGAGGTTTGAAGGCAATGAAATCATAAACATATATGTTGTACATTTTTTTCCCTGGGATTGTAGTTCAATTGGTCAGAGCACCGCCCTGTCAAGGCGGAAGCTGCGGGTTCGAGCCCCGTCAGTCCCGACACGGATCCAAATCCAATCAAAATAGATATATCAATTCATCTCTTACTTTATTGGAAAAGAGAGAACAAATAACATAACAGAATTTTAGGATCTTTCTTGTTTTATAGTTTTTATATTTTATTTTTTCACATTTATTATGAAACCAAACAAATCTGGAAATTTGCAATTCTTCAAGAAGTACTTTTTCATGGGATAAAGGCATATGTAAATTAGTACAATTATTGGTAGAATCATATTCAGGATTCAAACAATAGATACCAGAATGGGCCTGGCTTTTTGAATTACTTCCGATTGTGGGAGTACTATATGTTTCGGGTAGCACATACAAAAATTCCATTTGTACGATACAAAATCAATTTCACCAAAATAAATTTCACATAGTTACTTTGATAGAATTTTTCATATTAAAATATCTTTCCGATTTTGTGTAATCTAAATTATTAATTAAAATTACGAATTTTAATTTTAAAGAATCTATCTCATTCAAATTTCACACTGGACTTTTGATATATATGTCCCATTCCTAATTCAAGTAAAGAGGATATTACTAAAATCAAACAAGGATTCCATCTCTTTTAGCGAAGGAATTTTTTATTAGTTTTTTAGTTTAAGTTGAAAAACGTTTTTTTTTAATGATAAATAAAATACTAAAAGAAACAAATTTTTGATTGGATCAGTAATAAAATTTAGAATTTGGTATGGATAAAAGATCTTCCTATGTTATACTATTCAATTCTCGACGATGAATTGATTTGATAGTTCAGATATTGTTATTCATGATATTCTAATAGGATTCGATATCATCGCGATGTAATTCATACTCATACTATTGAATTTACAAGCCAAAGATTTATCATTTCTATGGGATTAAATCCTGAGTTATTGCAAATAAAAAAAAATGAAACGATGAAATTATGGAAGTAAATATTCTCGCATTTATTGCTACTACACTGTTCATTCTAGTCCCTACTGCTTTTTTACTTATAATATACGTAAAAACAATCAGTCAAAGTGATTAATTTGAATTAAACTTTACTTTTGAGTTCTTATCAATGACTGAAGAGAATAAAACGAAAATCAAAAGGATTCAAATTTAGCGTCTTAAATGAAATGAGTGTACTAGAATTATAAGTATTCTACGAGAGCAGTATTCTATGAGATCCGATAGTATGGTAGAAAGATATCTATGAATCCTTCTACCATACTAGCTATTATAGTTATTGGAGTGTGTAAAGTTCTACTGTATAAAGATAAATATACAGGTTGAATATAGATCAACCTACAATATATATCTTCATATTCATATAGATTAATTCCCTATATCTAATGTTAATGTACATAGTATCCCAATTCTATTTCTTTGCTTCATCTATTGATTTCATTTATGTTTATCTTGATTCTAATCAATCGCGAAAGGCAACTCTTACTCTTATGATTCTAATTCATAGATTTCTGATTCTTTTCAATATGAATCCTGATATCCATCCGAAGAATCAAATCAATGATGGAAAAAAATGTTATGGGCATATAGTAATAAAATAATATTTTTTTACCATTCTAAAGAAGTAATTGATTGAACAATTTGAAAATGATAGAGGGGTTCGGTTCCGTGGAAAGGTCTTCTCTTCGGATTTCAAAAATCATTAGCAAACCCCATCTTTAACGTTTTAAGCATGATATGAAATGAGTTCCATAAAGCAAAAAAAAAGCATAACTAAAATAATTAATAAAACGAGTGGTAAGCATGCAATATGTGAGTGACTAGCCCGAGGAAATATCTTATTACGCGGAGCATCTTACTATAAAACAATTGATACAGTTTGAGGTTGATTCCTCAATTAGTAGTACTTCTAGAGTCCACTTCTTCCCCATACTACGAGTGAAAGGGAAAATGTAAAGACTACCATTAAAGCAGCCCAAGCGAGACTTACTATATCCATGTAAATTATGTCCCCTATCTCTATGAATATAAAATAATTATTCCATTATTGTTCACTAATCATTATTGTTCACTAATAATAGTGAAATTTTTAGTGCAGAGTCAAAAAAAAATTCAGGCACAACACCATTCACCATTGATGAAACAATCAACTAACAAACGAGTTCTTATATGATTTTGAGTCTAATGGAAAAGCTTGGTCTTTCTTTTGTTGCCCTCCATTTAATTTTTTTTTAAGTAGAAAAGTTGAGAATCAAGCTAGATCACACATACCTATTCCTTTCTCATTTGATCTAATCTTTACCGTCTCCTAATTGTTTCATAGAGTCGCTCGGGAGACGGCCTATTCCATTCGTGACTGCGGGTTACCAAAAAGAAGGAATTCGCTTTTTTACTTAATATAACTTTCTAAAAAGTTATAGAACAAAATAGAATAATAATTGAATCCGGGAACAATCAGAGATTCTATTTTCATAAGTACATAAAGTATCTTCCGCTTTTCGAAACTAAAATAGATCCCCTATACATATATCCAATCTCATTTTAGAACCAGTCAGCAGTCACTACATTAGTAGTCAAAAGACTATCATATCAAGATTTAATGATTCCTTTTCATTATTAGAATATTTCCTTGAAGCCTAGACGCAATGATTTATAGCATTTTATTTTAGAAAACCAAATCCCTAACGCGGATACTTCGAATCAAGCAAATAAAAAGAGTCCTTTTCTTCCACTTGTTTCTGCTGGAAAAAAATGCAAGTTATATTAGTAAAACTAAAGAGAGAATTTCAATTCTTTTTTGGATGAGGCGACACCCGGATTTGAACTGGGGAAAAAGGATTTGCAGTCCCCCGCCTTACCGCTCGGCCATGCCGCCAAAACGATACAAAATAGATGAGAATAGTCCTCTTTTTTTTTTATGTGTATCTGCAATCCTGTTTTCCTTTATTTTTTTTCCTAAACTCAAAAATAAAGGCCTTCCTTTTTTTTCTATTGAAAAACCAAATATGTATTTTCAGTCACAAAATAAAAAATTCAGGAGAAATGGGAACCGTTAACTATTGACTGTAAATTGATGAACGATTCTTGCATTTTAATTGCAAATTGTGTTTCTCTAATGATATATATAATATAATTCAAAAAATTACCAAATGGATACCTAACTAAATCTTAATTGATACATAATCAATCTGTACTAATCAGTATTAATTCTTTTCAATAAAAAAACCTTCTGAATTTCAATTATAACAGCAATTATAAGTATATGGAAACCCCAGAACACAACGGATTCTATCCTATCTAAATCCTAACTTAAATCAAATAGGGTATCTTTTCTATATATGATCCCTATGGGGAAAGTGAATTTTCAAGATTTCATTTTTACAATTTTGTATTGAATAGAAAATCAAAATTTTGATAGAGCACAACATGTGCTGTTCCGAATCGAATCAAACTTTAATAAAGGAGGAGACATATATATAACTATAGTTATTATCTATACATGTTTATTTAAAAGTCTTTTTATACACTTCAATCGTATTCTACGAATACGAATTCTACTAAAAAAAATATTGGTATAGGTAAACTTTTCTATGGGAATTTCTTTTTTGAACAATTGAATCCACGAAAAAAAGTAAAGTATTCAAAAAATCAAATAAATTCTATATTGTTTCTAATTATTATGTCTTTATCTCATTGATCAGATCAAATCCCGAATTTATTTATCTTATCCAATCGGATTGGAATATCATAATAATGGTAGAAATCGAATCACTTTTGTTTTGATATTCTATACAAAACTCTATAAGTCTAAGTCAAATTTATCAATTTCTTTATATTTTGTTGAAAATTCCAATTTGAGAAAAAAATTCTTTTTACATATGTAATATGTATTTCATACATTAGGGAGTTACGTAAAATTTCATGTGATTCAGTAAACACAATATAAATTCCATCATTGCTAGATCGATCTATTCGATGAAGAATAAGCAAATAAATAATGGGATTTTTTTTTTATGGGAAATAAATCAAAATGCTTGTTGGGGGTCGAAACGAGGGAATGTCTACAATACCTGGGTTTAATCAGATACAATTTGAAGGGTTTTGCAGGTTCATTGATCAGGGATTAACAGAAGAACTTTATAAGTTTCCAAAAATTGAAGATCCAGATGAAGAAATTGAATTTCAATTATTTGTGGAAACATATCAATTGGTGGAACCATTGATAAAAGAAAGAGATACTGTATATCAATCACTCACATATTCTTCTGAATTATACGTATCTGCGGGATTAATTTTCAAAACTGGTAGGGATATGCAAGAACAAACAATTTTTATTGGAAACATTCCTCTAATGAATTCCCTGGGAACTTCTATAGTAAATGGAATATACAGAATTTTGATCAGTCAAATATTGCAAAGCCCAGGTATTTATTACCGGTCAGAATTGGACCATAACGAAATTGCAGTCTATACTGGTACCATAATATCAGATTATGGAGGAAGGTTAGAATTAGAAATTGATAGAAAAGCAAGGATATGGGCTCGTGTGAGTAGGAAACAGAAAATATCTATTCTAGTTCTATCATCAGCTATGGGTTCAAATCTAAGAGAAATTATCGACAATGTTTGCTACCCTGAAATTTTTTTGTCCTTCCTGAATGAGAAGGAGAAAAAAAAAATTGTATCAAAAGAAAATGCCATTTTGGCGTTTTATCAACAATTTTCTTGTGTAGGCGGAGATCCAGTCTTTTCTGAATCCTTATGTAAAGAATTGCAAAAGAAATTCTTTCAACAAAGATGTGAATTAGGAAGGATTGGTCGACGAAATCTGAACCGGAGACTGAAT